TTTATAGAGAATAAATAAAAGTTCCCTTGTAGTAGGTAAAACCCTTCTCTTCTGGACTAAACTCCTGCTCAGTCACCTAAACCTTTAAGTAACTTATTTTTAATAAGTATACAGTAACTGATGCTAGTTTATTGTAAGTTAATTCAAATAAAAATAAAGTAAACTAGGAGCCACCCACTCTGCAGGAGCTCTGCTAAAATGAAGTTATTGTAAGGTAATCTTAAATTTTTCCTATAATCAACCAAGATTTCATACAGCTAGGAGGTAACACTTTCAATTCAGGGGTTCATGCATTATTATTTTTATTACTGGATTTGATCAGAACTTTTTGGACCTCTTATTTTACTTTACTTATTCAAGAGTTAACCTATTTTTGGGTTTTCTCTATATAAATAAAATTTATAGTAACCAAGCTCTTCTTAGGTTATCTCTCTCATTTGACGTAAACTTTAATAGTTTACTGTAAGGTCATTAATTCAATTATCTTCACAGAAAGTAAACAAAATTAACTATCACAAATAGAAATTAGAAGGCTTCCAAAAAGCCCCCCAAGAGGTGTTTTCCCACGTTAGGGGAAAAATAACAAGATCACAAAAAAGTTATAATTCTGAAATCAAAGCACCTCATTCAAATATAATCGATGTGAACTCCCGAGGAGCGGTTACTCCCTGCCCGACTTTTTTAGATTTATTTATTCTACCTATAGTAAACATAGATCTCTATGGATTAATGCATTCTATCAGGAATAGTTTACAGAGTAAGAAGTAGGTAACTTAAGAGTTTCTTATAAAGTTAAGCTATTGTACTTAGGATTTAACTGAGTCTATTCTACTTTTATGATAAGTTGAAGCTGGGATGCTAGACAAGGCCTTTATTCTTTATTGAAGTAATTCCACTATAGGTTAACATCGATTACTGTATGTCTATTTTAACCTTTTAAATATTTCTCTTGTAACTCTGTAATAAAGCAAATGTTGGCTTTAATTCTAACTTAATTATACTTAGTAATTTTCCTATCACTATTTTTAGTTGAGCAAAATTTTCTTACATTTTTTGATTTTTAGAGAGGTTTACGTGAAATAATCATAACTTACTGTACTACTTCAAAATTGTCTTCTAAAAATTTTTTTATTAGATTATTATTAGATCAGTTTATGTAATGAACTTTTTCAGTTTCCTTTTATTTTAAGAGTTTGATGTTAGCTCGGTTAGAACGCGCTCTAGAGATTTTAACACATGCGAATCGTACGATTTTTAACAATCGTGGTGTACAGGTGAGTATTAAAAAGAATGGACCTTGAATTCTGATTTAAGCTATAAGCGAAATACCAGATAAGAACTTTAATTCTGTACTATTATGGCAGATAAAAGTTGATAAAGGAAATTCAGCATAATTTCGTGCCTTCCCAATTAAGGGATGTAACCTTTCAAAGGAGGGGATTTCCGATTCAAGACTAGCTTTTGTCAATCATAGTAGTTGGTGAGGTAATTGCTTAACAAGCTTTGATTGTAATCATTGCATTTATTTGATGTTCTGATCACATTGGCTCTGAGACAACAGCCAAGTTAAACTTTTAGTTTATCCAGCAGTGGAGAATATTAGTCAATGACCGAAAGGTTGAACTAGTCTTCTAGAAGAGATAAACTTGACTTTCGAGTTAAGATTTCTCCAATTATTGAGTAAACTTGATACTTAATTTATGGAATTCTTGCCAATTTCCGTGCCAGCAGCAGCGGTTATACGGATAGAATTAGCGTTTAACATATTCAAAAGGCCTAAAACGTTTGTAGACCGAAAATTATTAAATTTTCTAGAGTATTAATTTGGTGTAAGTAGAATAGTTCAACAAGGGATCAAATCCTACAATCTGAATTAGACTGCTAAAAGTGCAGACAACTTACAATAAAATACTGACGTTGAGAAACGAAGGCTTAGGTCGCGAAAGAGATTAGATACCTCTGTAGTCTAAGCTGTAAACGATTATTGCTAACAGAAGTTTTTCTTTTTGAAATTTGACTTTTGTTGTGTGAAGACTTTAAGCAATATGCCTGGGAAGTAAAATCGCAAGATTGAAACCCAAAACATTAGACGGTCTTGAAAATCCGCAGTGAATCATGTTATTTAATTAGTCATTCCGCTAAAAATCTTACCTTTATTTGTAGCTTTTTTTTAAAAGTCAGGTATTGCATGGCTGTCTTTAGTTAATGTCGTAAGATGAGGTTAATTCCCATTAATTAACGAAAACCCTTTTGGTATATAAATTACCAGAATTTAGTGATAAACTAAAAATAGGGATTAAGACAAGTCAATATGATCCATATATAAAGGGCTATAGACGTGATATAAAATTTAACCCAATCACTAAAAAGATGAGAATCTAAAAAATGGTGAAATGGTTAGAAGATTGTACAGATTAAAGCCTGTAATTTGGCTTTATGAAGGAGGAATTGCGAGTAATCACTAATCATTACGTAGTGGTGAATTTTATCTTCAAGATGTACTAACTACTCGTCAAGCGTTGAAAGTACTAGTTTCTCGAAGATTTTGCCTAATGGTGAAATCGAAAGGTACTGTGCGATTAATGTTAAGTCGAAATAAGGTAACCGTAGTGGAAATTGCGGTTGAATAATTATCATCAGGTTAAACCCCCTCATCAAAAATCATTCTAAGGAAAAGATAGAAAATCTCGATCTATAATAGGAAGGTTAAAATAAATTTTTACAATAAATGGTAAAAAAGTAAAACTTTCTTCTCAAAACAATTAAAGAAAGGCCTTTAGTTAGATTAGAATGAATAATAAGTCATGATTACTCAGTTTACTCTTATTTAATTAATAAAAAAAAGCCGGACAGGGGAAATTTAAATTGAATTAAAATCATTTTGTACTTTTGGTTAAATGGGTTATGCCTGTATCGATCTTAGTTTATGGTATTCTAATTATTTAACTTCTCTGCAATAACTTATTATTCTGATTATTCCTATTTTTCACCTAACCGGGGATAAAACCACGAAAGGGGGCATTTCTCTTTTTTATCTTTCTTACCTTGCAGATTGCTTGAGTAAGAATTTTAGGTGGTGTTGCCTGTTTGAATCATAGCTTATGGTATGAATTTCTAACTTATTCTTCTCTAATTTTTTTTCACTCTTCACAGTAAAGGGGAGCTTGACTGTATTCTTTGATTTTGAGAATGGGTGCATTGAGTGATCATTGCTTTTAGTACTCTTTTATTAGGTTTATTCTATTTAACCTAAACCAGGTAACAACCGCTCTAGAGGGGCTTTTGGCAGTATTATTAGGATTTGGATTTTTTGCTGTTTACTTTGAAATGGAGTGCTGGTATTGATCATTGATTACTGTATACTTGGATTTTATTTTTCTAAACTGTTTAGGAGTCCGGTTTACCACTATACTTTATTCTTTTTGAGAGGCTGATCTTTTTTTTGACCTTTTTGTAGCTTGTTTTGGGATCTATATTTTTCTTTTTATTCTCTAGAAGACCTTACCATTATCTTATTGGTTGACTAAATTCTTATTTTTTCTTTTATGTAATTCAAATCAAATTTCAATTTTCTTACGAGTTTGAACTTATTACAGTTTATTTATTTTTATTTTTGGTTAAATAAAGAGATATACAATTATTAACCATTCGTTATCATAAATACAAACAATTTAGATTAATTAAAAAAATCCTTAGAGTTTGAAAAAAGTTTACAATTATTTAAATTTTTCCCAAAAACCCCGGAAAACCCTCCAAGAAGGGGCTTTTTCACTACTATTATTTTTATTATCACTAGCAAAAAGAGGTAAATTTTGATACAGTTTTTGTATTAGAATTATACTCATTATTTTTCAGAATCTTGATTGACTACTGTTAAAATGAAAGTACTGAGGGTTATCATAATTTACTATTACCTTTATTTTTCATAGATTGGAATAGAGCTTACTTGTTAACATGAATTTTATTTTTCTTAATGAGAGATTTATAAGAAGTGCTGGCTGTATTGAAGATTAAAGTAAACTGAAGTTTGGAAGGTTTACTATAATTAGTTATTAGTTATCGCTATATCAATTAGATAAATTCGATTATAACTAAATTTTACTTACTTGTTAACAATGGATTAGATTTTTTTCACTACTATTATCTTTGATTTGACCTAATTTTTAGTTTAATATTTACTTAATTGAGATAACTCACACAGAGTGAGGGTTCCTCCATGCGGGACGAACTTAGCTTTAATAGTGTTTTTCGTAACTTTCATTTAACTAATACTCATTAATTGGGAAGGAGGAAATTTAGGTAGAGCTTTGACTTTAATATTATTCTCATTATTAGAATGATTTTTGGTGTTAACTTTTGGGTTTTATTTGACAACTGAATGCTATCATTATTTACTGTAATATATATTTGATAGATTAGATTAAAAAAAAAAAGTTACCTTTAATTTAGGTTTTACAATTTGTTGGTGTAGTTTAATTGGTCAAAATAATTTCTTCATACGTGATTGATGTAAAGGTTCGAATCCTTTCACCAACTTTTTTAAAAAAATTAAGTTATAAACTATTCCTTCCTTTAGATTCTGTGAGAGCGGAGCTTATAAAGGTTCAAAAGTTAATTTTAATTACATCTAATTAAAAAGTTTCTCCAAAAGAGAGCTTGCTTTATTTGTAATAAATTAATTGAATAAGTTGTAGCTTATTTGAGATTCTAGTTTTTTTTATTTTAATGATTATGACATTTTTAAATTCATTCTATAGTTACGTTAATAGATGGTTATTCTCTACTAATGCTAAAGATATTGCAATTCTTTACTTATTCTTTGGTTTAATCTCAGGAATGCTAGGTGCTGTTTTCTCATTCATTATCAGAATGGAATTATCAGGTCCTGGTAGCCAATTTTTAGCTGGTAATAATCAATTATATAATGTGGCAATTACTAGTCATGGAGTATTGATGATTTTCTTCTTCATTATTCCTGCTCTATTTGGTGCTTTTGGTAACTATCTAGTACCTCTAATGATTGGTGCTCCAGATGTTGCTTACCCTAGAGTTAATAATTTCACATATTGGTTACTACCTCCAGCATTGGTTTTAATGCTACTTTCTACACTAAGTGAAGAAGGTCCGGGAACTGGTTGGACAGTGATCTCCCAAGATAAGCTGTCATTGCTTATTTTTCCTTTTATGTATCTTTACCTTAATATTACTCAAAAAGGAATAAGCTATTTTAAACACTGCTCGATGCGGGAAACTCCTCTAACGGAGGTGAATACTAAGAATATGATGAATCAATTTTCATCTATTTCGTCTTTTCCCAATGAAGAGATGAAACCCCTCAATGAAGGTATTTCTTATGTAAAAAAGTCACTAACACGGGGACAATCCGCCTGGTCTTACAATTTGACAAAATTGATAATGCCATCAGAGACTACACGTAGTGCATTAAATCCAAGTGGATCTAATAATCAAATCTCAGAGAATATAAACAATATGAATAATAAACACAATATCAAAAAAATTCCTAAACAGATGGATTTTGAGCAATGGCTTGTTGGTATTGTTGATGGCGATGGCTGTTTTTCTTTTTCTAAAGAAGGTACACGATATTGGAGATTCACCTTCAAAGTAGGTCAAAGTAATTATAATTTACGTTTACTTTATTTTATTAAATCTATGTTAGGTGTTGGTGAAGTAAACACACCTAATACAGAGAAAAATGAAGCAGAATACCGTCTTCGAAGGATTGATTTAATTATTCAATATATTCTACCTATTTTTGATGCTAATCCACTACTTACTAGCAAATATTTCAATTATATGCAATTTAGACAAGCAATTTTGATCATGAACGATTCTTCACTGACTTCAGTTGAAAAAGATAATTTGATTAGTCAAATTAAAAAAGAGACTATTCCTATTAATTATATTGCACCTATTTGGAGCATTATTAATTATAAAGTTACTTCAAAAGAAGAAGCCCAAAAAGTAATGTCCAAATCCTGGTTAGTAGGTTTCACAGAAGCTGAAGGTAGTTTTTATATTGTACAAAAAAGTGCAGAAAGGTTAGTACATGCTTTTGAAATTACACAAAAGCTAGATCGAATTGTACTAGAGGCTATTTCATTTATCCTACCATTGAATGTAATAAATAAGAAAACTTACTTTACTGTTATTACTACTAAAAAGGCTAATATTGTATTAATTATTGACTTTTTTAAGAACACAATGAAAGGAATGAAGTCTTTAGAATATCGTATTTGGTCAAAATCTTTCTCAACAAAAAAACAAGATTATTTAACTTTATTAAAAGCTCGTAATCTTATGCGTAAAATTCGTCAAATTCGTTTATTACCAAATTTTAAAGTCAAGAAAAGCTAGTAAGGGGTTAAATGAAGGTATAGTCCAATCCACTAAGAGATTAGTGGTTTTATTATTTTAATTTCCTTGAAATTGAGTATATAATTCAAACAAGGTTAATGGTAGCTCACCTAAAAAAATTAAAGTGATAAAAGAAATTTTTGTTATCCTCCATTATCTAGCATTACTTCTCATTCAGGTCCTTCAGTTGATTTAGCACTATTAAGTCTACAATTAACTGGTATTTCATCTACTTTAGGTTCATTAAACCTAATTGTAACAATGCTTAATATGAGAACACCAGGATTAAGTTTATACCAAATGCCTCTTTTTGCATGGAGTATTATGATTACATCTATTTTACTACTATTAACTCTACCTGTATTAGCAGGAGGGTTATTCATGTTATTTACTGATAGAAACCTTAACACATCTTTCTACGCTCCAGAAGGTGGTGGTGACCCAGTATTATACCAACATCTATTTTGGTTCTTCGGTCGATGGCCCTTAAGCTCATTAATTGAGTTTACGCATTGTGCTATAAGCTGGAACCTTATGTTATCATTAATGTATACTAAAGAAATAAGTGTTTCATTACTGTTACCCTTCTTAGTCAGAATTTCATTAATGGTAAGGAATCAGCTGGTAACCAAAGATAAAACTATTAATCTATTGACTATTATAAGTAGAAATTATAGTTCTTATTTAGTAGGTACCTCAGAGACTACACGCACAACACTTTTAGCTCATTCCGATAAAAATTTTAATGAATGGTTAGCAGGCTTTATTGATGGTAAAGGTAGTTTATTAGTCACTCAACAAGTAAATACAAGTTGTGAAATTACTGTATCTATAGCAGATGAAAAGGTTCTTAGAAAAATTCAAGATAAATTAGGTGGATCAATTAAATTAAGATCAGGTTATAAAACTTTAAGATATCGGTTACAAAATAAAAAAGCTATATTAAATCTTATCACAAGAATTAATGGTAATATTCGTAATCCAAATAGATTTAAACAGTTATGTCATGTCTGCACAGTTTTAAACCTGCCAATTAAAAAACCAAATAAATTGCATTCTAATCATAATTGGTTTGCTGGATTCTTTGATGCTAATGGTAATATTATTTTAATTAACTCAAAACCTTATCCAAAGCTTGAAATTAGTGTAAATAGTAAACTATTAGTTGATCTTGAAGATTATCAAAAAATCTTTGGTGGATCTATTATTTATGATAGAAGTCATAATGGATCATTTAAGTGGCAATTAGAAAATAAATCAGATCATCTTAATCTGAGAGAATATTTCAGAAAATGTCCTATCCATACTATTAAAAACAATAGAATTAACTTAATTTCTCAATACTATGAGTTATGTTCACTATCTGCTAATCAAAAGAAACAATCCCTTATTCAAAATAAGGCTTGGAATAATTTTCTAAAGAAATGAGTCTAAAGTGATGAGATAGTCCACTAACAAGAAAAAGTGCCTTGTTTAGGCATCCAGAGGTTCCAGGTTTAAGCCTCTTAATGTTGCTATTTGCTGGAACGACTTGTAATGATAGTTTTAGCTACTCTCATTTAAATAGTAGTTTAAGCTACTCAAATTTGAATGGTAGAGTAAAAGTGCTAAATCCATTAAGTCAATCAGCAGGTAAAAGTAGAACTTTTACCAGTTCAGCTTGTACCTCAGAGACTTTATGCAACAAAATCACAACAGAAAATCTGACTCTAGTTTCAGAACATCCAAAAACTCATGTTAAACCAATGAATGATACTGAATTTGGTCATTATTTAGCAGGCTTAATTGATGGTGATGGTCATTTTTCACAAGGTAAAATGAGTATTTCATTTCATTTATTAGATCAAAGTTTAGCTTATTATCTAAAAGCTAGACTTGGTTATGGTACTGTATCTAAAGTAAAAGATAAAAATGCTGTTACTTTAGCAATTTCCAAAAAAGAAGGAATTCAAAAAGTAATTACTTTAATTAATGGTAAATTCAGAACCTATAGTAAATTGGAACAAATTAATAAATATCATTTACCTAGAAAATGTTTTGAAGAATTTGGTAAAACTCTAAAATTAAGCTTAAATGAAAGTGCTGATCTAGAAAATCATTGGTTAGCTGGATTTTCTGATGCAGATGCCAGTTTTCAAATTAAATTGGTAAAACGAACAGCAAGTAATAGAATTGAAGCAAGATTAAACTTCCAAGTTGATCAAAAAAGAGATTACCTATTACAGCTTATTAGAGATAAATTTGGTGGCTATATTGGATATAGAAAAAGTCAAGATACTTATTACTACGGTTCAACAAGTTTTGGTGGAGCTAAAAAAGTAATTAGTTATTTTGATAATTATCACCTAATGTCTACCAAACTAATTAGTTATGCTAGATGGAGAAGAGCCTATTTGTTGATCCAAGAAGGTAAACATTTAACACCAGAAGGAAAGGACAAATTGGCAGAACTTAAACTTAGTAACGCTCGTTTAGAAGAAATTAGAAAGACCTATAATCTAGAAAATGATTAAATCTGTTGTGGTTTAAAAGAAAGTCCTAGCAAGAGTGAAAGCTCTTGCGCTCTAACAGATTGATGATATCGAATTTCGGAGTTGGTAACCTTTTCCCCCTTATAGGGTTTAAGTAATCAATTTACCTAAATCCCACTAAATTTTTATTAATTTAATATTCCTATAATTACCCCCTCCCTAATAACCTTTTTTTAAAAAAAAACGATCATCAATCTTTAGCCAAAATAATTGTTATATCCTAATTATGCCTGCTTTTGGAGTAGTTAGTCACATTATCCCGACTTTATCTAATAAACCAATTTTCGGTAAAGAAGGTATGATTTGTGCAATGGCAAGTATTGCTATTCTTGGTCTTATGGTATGGAGTCATCATCTATTCACTGTTGGTTTAGATGTTGACACTAGAGCCTACTTCAGTGCTGCTACTATGATTATTGCTATTCCTACTGGAATTAAAATCTTCAGTTGGTTAGCTACATTGACAGGAGGTTCAGTCCAATGGTCAAGAGTACCAATGCTTTACGCCTTAGGTTTCTTGATTTTATTCACAATTGGAGGTCTAACTGGTGTAATTTTAAGTAACTCCGTACTAGATATCGCTTTCCATGATACACAAAAATTTAACAATGATTCAGTTTATGAATACCTAATTGGTTTCTCTTTACTTATTTCTCACAGGAATAAAAATAGTTCGTCCCGCAGGGAGGAACCCCAGCAAAGCTGGAGTTCTTTAACCTCTACACAGGAGAAATCTAATAAATTAACTCCTATTTCAGAAAATAGAGAATACATTAAAATGTTCTTTGTCGGTTTATTAGATGGTGATGGTAGTATTCAAGTTAATCATTGGCGTTATACAAGTTTACAATATAGATTAGTTATTAAATTAAACAATAAACCATCTAATTTTTCTATGCTTGTTAAAATTGCTAAAACAATTGGTGGTAACGTAAGGATTACAAATAATGACAAAAGTGTAATTTGAGTAGTCAATAGTAGAAAAGAAGTAGAAGATATTATCAAGATTTTTGAAGTCTATCCTCTATTAACTTCAAGAAAAATCTGTCAACTAGAATTTCTAAAATATTGCTTAAACCATACTAATATTTTGCCTTTTTATTTAGAACAAAGAAATAACAAATATATCCATCAACTGAATATTATCAATTCTGATCTATTGAAACTGAACTCAATATCTAACGAAACTGAATGGATTTTACCAGTACATTTTCAAGCCTGGTTATCAGGATTTGCCGAAGCAGAAAGTTGTTTTTCAAATAGAAAAAATAAAAATAATTCCTTTTCTATTGGACAAAATCATGATTATTACCTATTAGAAGCTATTAGACGCTATTTTAATATTAGTAATAAAGTACGAAATCCTTATTCAAATTTTTATTCTTTAGAAGTTTATAAGAAAGAAACATTAAAAAGGATCATTCAGCATTTTCAAGATTATCCTCTATTAGGAGCTAAATCAGAATCATATAATAAATTTATCGAAAATTTCAGAGCTTAAACAAGTGTCATGTGGTCATGCCACCATAAAGAAGAGTTGCATATCTCTTTTTTGGTAATTATCATACTATATAAGATGATATTTGCTAACGGTAGAATCTTCAGCCCTTTAGACTAGATCAAACTAGTGGAGATTTCTCTCATTAAATCAAAGCGAATTAATGAAAAAAGTGGCCAGACAATACCGTGGAAACCAAAGTTAGTCTTAGCTAAAAATAAAACTTTTTAAAAATAGAGTTAACAATAGGTTAAGGAAACATTTCTATAATGTTAAATGAGTAGGATCCGTAGAGACTAAACGTGGCAGTCGAAAATTAATTAAGTTAAATGAATCCATTAATGGATACCATAAACAAATTATGGTGTAGATAAGTTATAGTCCGATCCATCGTGTGAACGATGCAAAATATGCAAACAGCCCCGAAAAGGGAGTTTTCCTCCGTCAGGGGAAATACTAAAAAGTTTCTTACAATAAATTGACTTATTTTGTTGTAGCTCATTTCCACTATGTTCTATCAATGGGAGCGTTATTTGGATTATGTGGAGCTTACTATTTTTGGTCACCAAAAATGTTTGGATTAATGTACAACGAAACATTAGCTTCAATCCAATTCTGGACTTTATTCATTGGTGTTAATGTAGTATTCGGTCCACAACATTTCTTAGGACTTAATGGTATGCCAAGAAGAATCCCAGATTATCCAGACGCTTTCGTAGGATGGAATTTTGTATCTAGTATTGGATCAGCAATTTCAATCATTTCTCTATTCCTATTCTTATACATTATCTACGATCAATATACATCAAACAGAGTAGTAAGTACTAATCCATATTTAGTACCAAGTTACTTTGATGATAACGTAGTGTTTGTAAACGAAAAATTAGGAGTCGCAGATTCAATTGAATGGTTACTACATTCACCAGTACACGAACATGCGTTCAATTCACTTCCTATTAAAAGTGTATAACAAATACCCCCAATACCCCCTCAAGGTAACAAATAAAAGTCTAACCAAAACTAATGATAAGTTACTGTATCCCTCAACCAAAAAAGTGAAAGCTAAAAAATCAAGATCCAATAAAGCGAAGAAAATGAGAAGTAAAAGTCGATGTTTCCAAAGAAAGTGAAAGCTAATTCTAATAAATTAATTTTCAAAAGGAACCATAACTGATGATTAGTTACTGTATACTCGATCAAAACCCAGAATCCAAAGAGTGAAAAAATTATATTAAAAGGGATCAAAATACTATCTTATCTAAGTACTCAATCAAAAGTTAAAAATAGTCAAAATCTACCTAATTAATTTTAGTGAGAAAATCTAATATCACCATAAATAAAAGCTAAGCTCTGCTGGGGTTACTCTCGGCGCTGTCGGGAAAATAACTGAAAAGCAATAAAACCTAAATAAAATTAACAATAACTCCCGTGGAGTGGGGGGGTTCTTCCCTGCGGGACTAACTAATGTTCGAAATGGTTAATCATAATTCACTCAAACTAAGTAAACACTTAAACAAAACATAGAGTAAGGTTAAAATACCAAAATAAAAGCCCCATTAGGTGAAGAATAAGTTATCAATGAAAGCTCTACTTAGAATCTCCCAGTTGTTAATCAATAAGTTAAACTAATTTAAGTAAACTGAGAAAAAGAGGGCTATAACTCCCGCGGAGTGGGGGTTCCTCCCTGCGGGACTAACTTTTTAAAAATAAGTTATAATAACTAATGATTAGTCAATGTAGTATCTGTTAAATCAAAGTGAAAGCTAATTTTCAGTATTTTCTTTCTAATCTCTGAACTACTTGTAAAAAAATTAGTTAAATTAATAAAGTACAATAATATATGTCTTCTTAGGTATATCTTTTCAAAACTAAATAAATAAACTAGTGAAAGTAATGTGAGTGAGGAAATCAAATGTCAACATAAAGAAATTAATAAAAATATCTTAACCCAAAACACTTTAATTTAGTTTATAATAAACCAAGGTTACAAATGGTTAAGTTAAATCAAATAAATCAGTCAACTGTGAGGAAACGGATAAAGAAAAGTTTCTTACCCATTTGAGCTAAGCTAAATTGTCAATTAAATATCTTCAGAAAATCTCCCAATTGTGAAGCAAAAAGTTAAACTAATTAAAATAAACTGAACCTAACAGAGGGCTATAATTTTTGAAAGAGGTTATAATAACCAATGATCAGTTTAGGTACATTCAATCAAACCTTCAGTTCAAAACGCTTAACTTATATCAAATCCAATTCACGTAACCAATATTTATAAAACTTATTTGAGAATAAAGTGGTAAAAATAAATTAACTCATACTTTTAAACCAAAAAAACTCCCGCGGGACAAACTTTTTAATTTTTTTATTTTACTTAAACTAATGTTACAAATGGTTAATTCTAATTAATCTCTCTTCAAACAAAGCATTTTACCTAACTCATAAATTAAACTAAAAGCCCTCTTCGGAGGGGTTTTCCCCCGTTAGGAAAAAAATAAAGGTAAGAAAAAGCCCCCATTAGGGGAAAATAAGGTCTATACAGAATATCTTTTTCTAATCTCTGAACTACTTGTTAATTAATTTCTTTAAAAAAAGAGTTTACGAGAACTTATGTCTCAGATGGTATATCTCCATAAACCTAAAGTTACAAAATAATAGAGCATCTAATAACAATAAACATTCTTATTAATCACAATAGAAAAAATTTTTTAATTTTTTTTAACCTTTTCCATTTAATTGACGTTAAATTTGACTAAAAGCCCTCTTCGGAGGGGTTTTCCCCCGTTAGGGGAAAATTTAGATAATAAATTTATTATCAGTCAATTAATTAACTTTTTCTTTAAATTAGTAGTAATATAGGTAAGAGTAATTTTGTAAGATTACTATATCAGAATTTAACTAGAATATATGTTTACTATTAGTTAATTTAGAATAGATTAGGTCCTATTGAATAAGAATCTATTAAAAAGGTATACGTTAATATATGTTTAATCATCATAACTTATTTTTAACTTAAAAAGCCGGTATTCGGGTGGTGTTTAACCCTAAGATGGTAACTAAATGGTAAAGAGATCCAATCTACCAAATCATTTTCTCTAATATAGACGCTCTTCTAACTTTACTAACTTTGCTATTGGTAAAAATTAATTTACTCAGAACTCTGAGAGAAACCCTAGCAGAGATGGGCTTTACTTTTTTTCTATTAGATTAATAGTGATATAGGTAAGAGTAATTTTGTAAGATTTCTATCTGAGAATTTGACACAAATATTTGTTTACTGTTTGTACTACTCTCTAATTAGAGACTATTCAAGATTTAAGTTATTTTAAAGGTTACCTTAACTTATGTTTAATCATTATTACCTATCTTCATGAATAAAGGGTAAAGAGAGTAAGGCTATCTTATCTACTTAATCATCTGATATAATAGAGACCCTTTTCTTACTTTACTAACTAATCAGGTAGGATTTGATGAATTTACTTATATTATAAAGTTCACATAAATATATGTTTAATAATTGTGTTTTATTTAAAAAATCCAGCATATTAAAAAGATCATTAATCTCAAGGGTAAACCAACCTAGGTCTAATTTAGATGATTATGAAATGGCTTTTTCTTTAAAAAAAAAAAGATAACAAGAAGTAATGCTTGATAACTATCACTTTACAGATTTATGAAAAACTTAATTCTTCACATTATGTAATAAATCTAATATATCTCTTTTTTATTATTTCAATAATTGGATGAAAATGCGATTTAGTGTAATTGGTTAACATCATTGACTCATGATCAGTGGATTAAGGTTCAAGTCCTTTTGTCGCACCTTTTTGAAAGAGTATTTTCCATATTGGACCCTATTTATCCTTAATAAAACTTTTTTGGGGAGCTTTACCTTAGATTCAAGTAAAAAAATTTTCTCTAATAATTGATAGCTTTGATAACTTAATGGTTAAAGTACAGTACTGAAGCTACTGATATATTGGTTCGATTCCATTTCAAAGCATTTGAATCTGTAGCTTAATGTAAAGTATTATCTTGTCACGATAATGGATGCCCACTCGTACTGGGTCAGATTCGTCTAAATTTAGCAGATATAGGTCAATTGGCAGACTTTCTAATTTCCACTTAGATTATGTTCGTTCGAGTCGGACTATCTGCATTAATTTTTTTTTATTAGCCTAAATGCTGGAATTGGTAGACAGAACAAACTTAAGATTTGTCGCCGTTATGGTGTGTCGGTTCGAGTCCGACTTTAGGTAAAGAGTATAGTTTTAATAGGCAAAACCACTGATTCCAAATTAGTTATTGTCCGTTCGAGTCGGACTGCTCTTGTGAGGTATTAAATGTTTCTTGTTATCCTTCTTATTCATTAGTTTCATAAGCAGATGTGATGAAATTGGCAGACATATTTACTTTAGGCGTAAAGTTATGAAGGTTCAAGTCCTTCCATCTGTAGTGTAGTAAATTAACTTTAATCAGTTATACTATATGGTATAGCCAAAATTCTAAAGTCTTCTTTTTTTTTCATGTTCATCAAAAGCCCATTAGAACAATTTGAATTAACTAATTTCTTAGGGGTTTACCTTTTTAACCTTAATCTGAATATTTCTAACTTTGGTCTATATTTAGCTATTACTGTTGGTATTTTAGTTTTCTTAGCTATTATTAATCTTTTACCTAATAATTCTAATATTGTACCTCAAAAATTTGGTATTGCTATGGAAGCTATTAATCATACTATGCTTAGTTTAGTTGATGGTCAAATTCAAAATTCAGGTAATAGTAAATTAAATGGTCATTTATATTTTCCATTTATTTGGAGCTTATTTGTACTAATTTTATTCTCAAATTTCTTAGGTCTAATTCCTTATAGTTATGCAACAACAGCACAATTAGTATTTACATTAGGATTAAGTTTATCTATCTTAGTAGGTGCAACAATCTTAGGATTAGCACAACATAAAGCTAAATTCTTTGGTTTATTCTTACCTTCAGGAACTCCTACTCCATTAATTCCTCTTTTAGTTCTTATTGAATTTGTATCATATATTGCTAGAGGTCTTAGTTTAGGTATCCGATTAGGTGCTAACATTATTGCTGGTCATTTAACTATGTCTATTTTAGGTAGTTTAATTTTCTCATTCATGAGCCTAAACTTAATTGCATTTGTATTAGGTTTCTTACCAATTACAATTTTAGTAGCAATTTCATTATTAGAATTTGGTATTGCCTTTATTCAAGCTTATGTTTTCGCAATTTTAACATGTGGATTCATTAACGATAGTATTAATTTACATTAATTTTAATTTCCCCCCTCTTCAATCTAATATGGTGATAATAATTCAATGGTAGAATGCTTATTTGTGGCATAAGAAGTTCTTGGTTCAAATCCAAGTTATCACCTTACTCCGGATAAAAACATGTATAGGTTCATGTGCTTGCTTTGGGTGTGAGAATTTGTTAGTTCGAATCTAACTTATCCGAAAATTAAAATTAGGTAAGCCTAATAAATGATAATTGTTAAAAGCCCCTGAAAAGAGTTAAATTAGAGTAAAATAAAGTAATTCTTCTGAAAACACCTTTTTCACGGGGGTTACTCTCATTAGGGAAAATGCATTAAACAATCAAAAAATAAGCGTCCCTCCTGGGAGGCTTACCCCTGCGAAGCTGGGCTAAGCTACTTTTCGTTATTTTATTACAGTGATAGGGACAAACTTCTATGAACTTTGAGTTTTTGAGTAACTACTATAAACTATGTTATATTAAGGCTAATTTTATAAACTCCAGTCAATCAATTTTTATTTCTTCTAATAATGGTAAGGGAGAAAACCACCCGATTTGAATTATGATTAAAATATGCCTATTGTCAACTTAAGTTACTATTCTGACTATTTGACTTGATTCTTTATCACTTTAATTTGGGTAGTCATTGATTAATTTCACCAACTAAAATTTGGATACATTTATATATGTTTACTATTGGTTAGAATTCTTAAACTATATGATTCTTCACTTCACATAAATACAGCTAAACTAGGATAAAAGCCCCCGACAAAAGAAAATTAGGTTAACCTTTTCTATAGCCTAGATGGGTTTAAGTTGAGTAATCTTATTACTAAAGTCCAGTCAGTAAAAGAGAGCAACCAAAAAACAGGTATATTTGCTTCAATTTATTAGTCCACGTTAATATATGTTAACTTTTGTCACTTCTCTCAAATAGTCAAAGCCCCGCGAGAGCGGGGGTTTCCCCCGTCAGGGGAAATGAAATTCACCATTCAGCTATTCAGATTAATTTCCCCTTAACAGAGATACCCACACAAAAAAAAGGGACTTTACATTATAATTTAATTCACCAAAATTATAAGTTTAATACAGGTCAAAGCCAGCTCTTCATGGGTTTCCCTCGTCGCTGCCGGGGAAAATTGATATTTCATTAATTGGCTTTATTATATTATATAGAATCTATTCTAAACTTGGATTTTTCTTATTTTTTGGATTTTTTGGATTGAAGTGACAGTTACCTATGTTTGATTTTGGTATTTCTTATTGAATTAGCAATCAGGACAGCCTAGGGTTTTCACATAATGGTTAAAGCACCCGAGAGGGGGATTTTCCCACGTCAGGGGAAAATAATCTTATCATTTTCTTAGCGTTAGCTTAATTCTTGGTATGTGCCTTTGATTTGTTGATTCTTTTCAGGGGCTTAATGTTTACTTTGATTTAGGTTGATTACATATTTCGCTGTTTGGATTATTGATTTGTATTACCTATTCTGAACACTGGTTACTATAACTCTTTTGAAATTCGTTAGTTTAATTAGGTAAACGTTAATATATGTTTACTATTAGAGCATCTCTAATTTTAGCTTATTTATAAAAACTACGCTTGGTATCTCACATAAAGGGGGAAAAAAACCCCCCAAAAGGGGCTTTTTGATTTTTTAGTTATTTGGGTAGTAATCTCATATACTTTGATTTAAAGCTAAGTTCAGTTTGTGACTAGTTTGGAGATAATTACCATTTCCCTTCACTCGTTTTCGTTATTCTTTGATTGACAGTATTGACTTTTCAATTTAAATGCCTTTTCCTCACTTTGATTACTGTTAAAACTTTTTTTGAGTAAAAGAAGAGCATAGCCAAGCTCAGCTGGGGTAAGCCTACCAGGAGGGACGCATATTTTTTTATTATTTAATTTCCACTAACGGGGTAAAACCCACCCGAAAGGGGCTTTAATGTACTGAATTCTTACTTTAATTGAGGTTATTACTGATTTGAGAGTCCTCTTTTGATTTAGATGATTACCGATTATGAACACTAATTTCTATTAAGATGAGTTTAACTAATTGCACAAAAATTTTGAAGATTTTACCAAATATTGATAAATCCTCCATTTGCTTAATTGATTATTCTATGTAATGTTGAATCTGAATTTATTCTTATCGTAAAATTCTCTTTACTTAGTTGTTTACTTTGTTTAGTAGAATTTATGATCTGTAATTAAAGGGTTTATTATGGATTGCTAAACCAGTTAATAAATATTAGGAAGTTCTAAACTAAATAGAATTCTTATTGGAGTTCTATCTCCTAATGGTAAACCACTAAATAATTTAAGAGTACTTTGTGTTATAACTTAAAGGAAATTAATATTATAATAATAACGAGAAGAATTGAATCATCTTAGTATTCTCAGGAAGATAAAATTAATATGATTTTAGTAGTAGTGGCGAACGAATCTTTAGTAGTCTAATCTTACTTGGAAGTGTCTGCATTTTTTAATGCTTAAATTTGGAACAACCACCAAAAGCTGAACGAGTGAGTAATTAAGTAGAATGGATTTTAAATCTGTTTGAATAGAGGAGAACCAATCTCCTAAGACTAATTATATTAACTGAGTGATAGTGAATAGTACCGTGAGGGAAAGCATTGAAATAGTAAACCTACAAGCAAAAATTGGGAATTTATAAATTTCTTATTTTGTACCTTTTGCATAATGGGTCAGCAAGTTTGAATTATTTGCAAGCTCTAAAGCTAAAGAAGTAAATAGTTCAAGACCCGAAACTAAACGATCTTACCATGATCAGATTTTTATGGATCGAACCAGTCATTGTTGCAAAAATGTTGGATGAATTGTGGTAAGCAGTGAAATGCTAATCTAGTTTAGTGATAGCTGGTAGTCCACGAAATAGCTTTTAGGCTAGCTCTCTTTATTTGTCTGTAGAGTGTACAGTAATTAATTACCTTTGATTGATAAAATCATTAATGGGGGACTTTTTGTTTACTCAAGGTACAAGTTAAACTCGGAAATTCTGCATACTAAAAAGAGAAGTCAGACTTTTGGTGATAAGGTCCAAAGTCGAAAGAGAAACAGCTCAGAACAATTGTTTAAAGTTCCCAAATCCAACTTAAGTGAACTGAAGATTGTTTATTCCCTAATACAATAAGAACATGGGCTTGGAAACAGCCATTGTCTAAGGAGTACGTAATAGTTCACTTATCTTTAAGGTATCATATACCATAGGGGAATAAGTGTCGAAAATTCAGCGGATCTTTGAATTATTTTTTTCTGTAAAGTTGGTACTTAAACATTGTAATTCAATTCTCATTAATTAAGGGTTGAATTGGTAGTGGACCATTCTATAAAAAGTCGAAGATAGGTTTTTCAATCTATTGGATTTATTAGAAGAGATAATGCTGACATAAGTAACGTAAAAAAAGGTTAAAATCCTTTTCACTGAAAACTCAAGGGTTTTGATTCCAGGCTTAACCGAATCAATTAAAGTCAATCTCTAAGTTAACTTAATGATGAGTAAAACTTGACCAAAATATTATAGCTTTTAAATTGATTATAATAAAGTTATCAAGAAATCATTTTGGTTAATAAATTGTACCCTAATCCGACACTGGTGAGTTTAGCGAATAGCTTAAGGTGATGAGATAACTATGATTAAGGAACTCGGCAAACTAACTCTGTTACTTCGGTATAAAGAGTGTTCATTTTTTATGAACTCAATAAAGAGAATCCTACGACTGTTTACTTAAAACACAGCACATTGCTAAGTTAAATAAATAACATTGTATAATGTGTGAGTTCTGCCCAATGTCCTATGGTTAACTAGTAAGACTTTAACGAGTCCAAAGGAACCCAGGATAAATGGCGGCTTTAACTCTGAGGGTCCTAAGGTAGCGAAATTCCTTGTCCGCTAAATACGGTCCTGCATGAATGAATTAACGATAGGATTGCTGTCTCAATCATAGACTCAGTGAAATTGTAGTTGCTGTGAAGATACAGTGCATTCCCAGCTAGACGGAAAGACCCTGGCAGCTTTACGATATTCAATAATTGACCATTGGTTCTAATTGAATCAATTTTATTCTGCCTTTGTTCAGTATAGAGGTTAGTTGATTAAACTTAACTGAGATATCCTCCATAGGGGAATAAGGTCTTTATAGCTAAGAAGCTAGACATTTATTGAGTGGTCGTTTCTGTGGGGCGCAGGCCTCATAAATAATAACTGAGGCATCCGAAAGATCTACAAAGTTTGTATGGAAAACAATATTCTGCTATCAAAAAGCTATAAAAAAGAATACTACGCATAAAAGCAAAGTAGGTTAAACTGAAAGACTAACAAGTCGGACAGATACGTAAGTAGGGTTTAATGATCCACATTTATACAGCATGGAAATAAATGTGCTCAATGAGCGAAGTTACGCCAGGGATAACAGATTAATAGAGAGCTAAAGTTCGCATCAAATTCTCTGTTTGATACCTCGATGTCGACTCAGCCCATCCTCCAGTTGCAGCAGATTGGAAGGGTTTAACTGTTCGTTAATTTAAAGGGCTACGTGAGTTGGGTTAAATCCGTCGTGAGACAGGATGGTTCCTATCTACTGGGAAGAAATTAAACAATGGTAAATCTCTTTTTTGTACGAAAGGATTTAAAGGGCCTAATCAATAGTTTAACTGTTGTTTTATTCCAAATTCAATCAAAATGGACTAAAGCATGGCAGTGAAGCCACATTAGGGAGTTTAAGGACTGAATGCATCTTAAGTTCGAAATCTCTTACCGGCGTTTAAACTTAGAAAGTAGAACACTTTCAAAATTAGTGAATCATTGTCTAGATAGATTCAATCCAGACAGGATCAGTGTAAACTGCTAATTCAAATCTCTTAGGAGATCGGATTTACTAAGAATATTCAGATTCAACAGTCTTATCTTTTGACAATAAGTTATGTTTAGTTACTATACTTATATTTAAAGGGAATGTAGCTCAATGGTCAGAGTATTCGCCTTTTAAGCGAAATAATGAGGGTTCAAATCCCTTCAGACCCATTTACTGAAATTAGTTTATAACAATAGGAAAAATAATTCTAATTGGTAAGAAGGATACTTGCTACGTATTGGGTATAAAAACCTTGTGAGTTCGAGTCTCACTTTTTCCGTCCACAAGTTATCGTAGCTCAATGGTAGAGCAAGTCACTGTTAATGACCTGATAGTGGTTCGATTCCATTCGGTAACGAAAAGTTAAATAAAATCTAATTAGCAAAAAGTAAAGCTTCTAAACTATATCAAAATTATAATGGTAACACAAAAACTAACTAAAATTTGGTCTCTCCAATGAGAAAACCGACCAGAGTAGGATAACCATTAAAACTTTAAAAAATTTAAGTTAACAATAAGTTAAGTTTCAAATGGTCTAGCTCAAAAAGTTTGTCCCGGAGGGAGTAACCCGCTCCTCGGGAGTTCAACATAGCTTCTAATAAACCTCAAAGTGGAATAAACAAAACAGCAAACTAAAAAAAGCTATTAAAAAAGTTATATAATACTTCTGAAAACACGAATCTCTGCTTAGTATTACCCCTAACTTTGGGCTAACTTTTGTATTTTGAGGAAGAGTACAGAAACTTAAGTTTAAAATGGTATATCTCTTTTTAAAATAAAGCGTCTCAAAGCCCCCGATCGGGGGGTTTTTCCCCCGTAATGGGAAAATCAGTTTAACATTGCTTCAAATAAAACCACAAGGTAAAATTAAGTCATTTTTTTTGCTTTCTCTCATTCCAATTATTGCTTTGAACTATCCCCTGGGCTAGACAAGATTATTGAATTATTTGACTTTACAATAACTTATGATAACTTATTGTTAATCTCTAAAAATAAAAATGAGGTAAACGCTAACCAATAGTAAAGCCCAGCTCGTCACGGAGGGAGGAGTCCACGCTATGCAGTAGCTCTGCTGTTCCCTCGGCGCTGTCGGGAAATTACTAATTAGCCTTCTCATAGTCAATATTTTTCTTATTTTTTTCTCAAGCTTATGAGTTAACCTTTCCCACTCAATTTTCTTTTTACTATAAAATTGAAACTTGCTTGTATGGAAGTGAATACAATTAAGATTTGTTTTATCTTTATTAGATGTTTAGCATTTTAAACAAATTCCAAGCTCATCCTTACCATATTGTGAATAATTCACCTTGGCCTTTCTTTTTATCTGTGGCTTTATTTTTCTTATGTTTGTCTACTCCTCTATACTTACATGGTTATAGCTATGCTAATTACTTCTTTGTTATTAGTGTTTTATCACTATTTGCTACTATGTATCTTTGGTTTAGAGATGTAGCTCTTGAAGCTACAGTTCATGGTGCTCATACTAAAGCAGTAACCAAAGGATTGAAAGTAGGATTCATCCTATTCTTAATCTCTGAAAGCTTTTTATTTGCTGCTATTTTCTGGGCTTTCTTCCATAGTGCTTTAGCTCCAACTTTCGAATTAGGTGCTATTTGGCCTCCTAAAGGAATTAGTGCTGTAACTATTGATCCATTAGAAGTACCATTATTGAATACAGTAATTTTATTAACATCAGGAGCTAGCTTAACCTTCGCTCATTATTCATTAATTGCTAAAAATAGAAAAAATACTCTATTAGGTCTATACATTACTATTGCATTAGCATTAGCTTTCTTATTAGGTCAGGCTTATGAATATTGGAATGCTCCATTTACTATTTCTGATTCAGTTTATGGTGCTAGTTTCTATTTTGCAACAGGTTTACATGGATTACACATTATTGTAGGATCAGCATTATTATTGGTATCATTATACAATATCTATACGTACCAAATTACTAATACACATCATAACATTTTCGAATGTGGTATTTATTACTGGCATTTCTGTGATGTTATTTGGTTATTCCTATATTTAAGTGTCTACATTTGGGGAAGCTAATATAAGCCATTTCTCAAACACCCCCTCATAGTCAAAATACAATCTATATAGCTCAATGGTAGAGCATCTCACTTCTAATGAGTTCATCTAAGTTCGATTCTTAGTATAGATTCTAGTAAAAGCTAAATTAACTCAATTGGTAGAGTGCGTACCTTGTAAGTACGAAGTTAGGGGTTCGATTCCTCTATTTAGCAAGAGAGAGATGGGTAAAAATATAGTATATAATGTAATGTTCACTTACTGTAAAACTTCAAATAGTAAAAAACTCATAAAAAAATCAAAAAGGTAAGAACTTTAATATTATCAGCCAATCAAAGTCTACTCAACTTCTTGTTAAAATCTTAAAATGATCTATTTTGAATAAGGAGCTTTTTCTTTATTAGAGTAACTACAATGAATTATCATTAAGTACTGTAGTATTACAAAAAATGATAAGCCCTGCGAGAACGTTGGTTTCCCCATTAGGTAAATTAGAATAAAGCGGATCTCTGCTCTCAGGAAAATTATATCTGCTATTTATTAGAGTAATACCCCTTTTGATTTGAAGGTTTTGATAATAACTAAACTTGAGTTATGGTTCTATCATTTAAAATTCTAAAGCCAAATTAGGTCTACAATCTAATAGTATTAATAATTCTATAGGGAAGAAGTAAAATGGAACCCTTTTTAATTTGAAAAGCTTACTACAACTTAACTTGAGTTCTCGTTAAAAATTTTCTTGTAATCTTTGTTAATTTGCTGAGAAGATGGGAATCTTCAGTTTATTGGGTTTTTTTTGAATGGACTTTTCTTGTATTCATAAGAGTTGCCTCATTCATATCTTTTAAAAAGTAAAGAAAAGTTTAGCTTATCTCATGCATTTAAGATTTAGTTAATTTTCATATAATTGTTAGTAGTATGATTAGAGGAGATCATTCATTTGGAGTTACCAGTAGTAAACATCAGTTATTATTAAGACTAATTTGCTCTAAATGAATAAAGTTCTCCCGTAGAAAAAAAACCCCCACTTACCAGGAATTCGTCCCCCAGGGAGGAACCCCAGCAGAGCTCCCGCAGAGAGGGTGGCTACTCACTCCCTGACGAGATGGAGTTCTCATTTTTTAAATAGTAAAGTGACCATTATCTCAATAAAAAAAACATAATTTTCTTTTTCTCCACTTATGTTTTTGCTCTATGTTTTTAGTTTGCTGGGACAGATACCTATTGTTTACATTGAGCTATTTTTTGCGTGCGGCTTATTTGACATTTTTGATTAGCTTTGACCATTTTTATTTGTAATTGACTTACAATTACTGATCATTGTTTAATATAGATCTTGATTTATGAATTTGACCCTAACGAGGGAACCTCTAGGGGCTTTTGAAATGTTTAGCCAATTTGTACTTCTTACATAAAACTTAATTGTCCTTTAAATGGAATATCACTAGAATTTTTTTATTCTGTAGTTGTTTTAGACAAAAAGTAAGTTTTAGGAGATTTTTAGATCATTTTTTTCTCTATTCTTTGGCTGTTTCTTTTTAATTAGATGCCGTTAGATTGACTACGACATTTTTATTTCATTTTACCATTTTTTTATTAGAACAGTTTTCTTTTATTCTATTTTATGCTTATGAAATTTTTAAAATCTAATCCCTTTTTAGGTCTAGCTAACAATTACATGATTGATGCACCTGAACCATCTAATATCAGTTATTTTTGGAATTTCGGTAGTTTATTAGCTTGTGTTCTAGTTGTTCAAATTGTTACAGGTATTCTATTAGCTTGTTTCTATGTAGCTAATATGGACTTAGCTTTCGCTTCAGTTGAAAGAATTGGTAGAGACGTTAACTTTGGGTTCCTTTTAAGAGCTTTACATGCAAATGGCGCATCATTCTTCTTCATTTTCCTTTACTTACATATCGGTAGAGGATTGTACTATGGATCTTACCGTTTCCCAAGAACTATGACATGGAACATTGGTGTTATTATTTTCCTATTAACCATTATCACTGCTTTCTTAGGTTACTGTTTACCAGCTAATCAAATGTCTTTCTGGGGTTTGAATAAAGCCCAATATGTCAACAAATAACTTGGCATAGTTCTAATAGAAATCTTTTAATTAAATTAGAAAGATTGAGTAAAGCAATTTTTACTAAAAAGTTACTCATTATTCATTAGAGCTATACTGATGAAAACGGTTAAGACAATTTTTGGATCAAGACCGTCGGTAAAGTAAATTATCGCTACAGACTGCTTCATCAGTGGGTGCCTGAAATGGTGCTTAATGTACAGTCGGAATTTCTCAAAGTTAAGAAATTTGGCAACAGTTATTACTAATTTATTATCAGCAGTTCCATTCATTGGTAATGATCTAGTACAATTACTATGGGGAGGTTTCAGTGTATCAAACCCTACTCTTACTAGATTCTTCAGTTTACATTATTTAATGCCTTTTGTTATTGCTGCATTATCTATCATGCATATGATCGCATTACATACTAATGGTTCATCTAATCCATTAGGTGTTACAGCTAATATGGACAGATTACCAATGTCACCATATTACTTGATTAAAGACTTAATTACTATCTTTATCTTCCTATTAGCAATTAACTATATGGTATTCTACAATCCATCTGGATTCATGGAACCTGATTGTGCATTACCTGCTGATCCACTTAAAACTCCTATGTCTATTGTACCTGAATGGTATTTATTACCATATTATGCTATTTTAAGAGCAATCCCAAACTTCCAATTAGGAGTAATTGCAATGCTATTATCTATCTTAGTATTATTGCTATTACCTTTATTAGACTTCTCAGCTATTAGAGGTAACCAATTTAACCCAATGGGTAAATTCTTCTTCTGGTGTTTTGTTGCTGACTTCTGTATCTTAGCATGGATTGGTGGATCTCATCCAGAAAATGTTTTCATCACAATTGGAGCATATGCCACAGCATTCTATTTCAGTTATTTCTTTATTTGTATTCCACTATACACAATTTTAGGAAATACATTAATTGATTTAGGATTAGCAAAATCTAATAAATAACCCCCCACCAAATTATAAAAATAAAAAGGTAGTAACAAGGTATTAATTAAAGAAGAAAATAATCCAATAATGAGTACCAATAAAAGCAAAGTAAATTTTATATCAGATTCAATTAAATAAAGAGAGCGCTCAAATTATTGTAAAAATAGTATTATAATAAGCAATCATTAATTATTGTACATCCCTCAAAACCCAAAGCACCCAAATAAAAATATTCAGTATTTACCTTTTACAAACTTTAGTAATCTTATCTTACTAAATTGCTCTTCCTAGACTCTATCATTTCTCATGTTAAGTGTATTTTACCTTCATGAAAAAAGTAATTCACTAAAATTAGGGTAATAAGAGTTAACTAAAATAAAAAATTCCAAAGCCCATTAGGTAAATCACTCAGCTTTAACTTAGCTATATTTAACTCGTTATATAAGGAGATATACCTTATGTGAAGGTTTATTATGGTTCTTTTAAAAAAAGCTTACATCTCCCCAACTTGTACATAATTAATAGTAACAAGAGAATTGTCTAAAAAAAATATAATATAGCTGCAAAAGTAGTAAATAAATCCTATTAAATTCAATTATCTAGTGGTTATTGATCTTAACTAAAAAAAAATTAATTCTAAAGTGATTCTAATACCACTTAGCTTAATATAGGATTACTATTTATTATCATTAATTACTATACATTATATAAATAGTTACAAAAAAATTTTACTCCAAGGTAAATACTGATTAGTTACCATAGCTTAAAAATTGCCCAAAGGTTGATTTAGATGATCTTGTTTATCTGCTTTAACTAAATAGATATTATCCATTATAAGCGTCTCTAATGACAAATGAATAATAATTAAGCAGGATTAAGCTTTAATTATTGTATTAGATTAAAATTCATAGATTTTATAAGATTTGATTAGATTATTATTCTAATAGATTATGTAATGACTTTCTTAAATTGTCTTTACTTTTATTATGTAAAAGATGAGCTTACCTTTTAAATTATTTTACATTAACTTACCATTAATTATTATTATTATTAAAAAATAGATGTTCTATTTGGGTTATTGACTAATAGGTAAGTCACTGAAATTTGACTTCAGTTTATGTTAGTTCGAATCTAACTTTCCCATATCCCTTATACAACTACTGGCAGTTTGTGTTCAAAACATTAATTTTTCACTTTTCATGAACTTCAATAAATTAAAAGCTATCTCTAGCAATTTTTTAAATCATTTCTTCGCTAATAACTCTTCTAATTTTGCTATTGGACATAATGATTCTAATAAACCTACTTTATTATTAGGTAAAATGGAATTATTGCCAATGTTTAATTCAAATTCTAAAGTTATTTATGCACTACAATTCCCTTATTTTAATTTTAATAGAATGAATAATGAGGATTCTGATAATTTATTCCTTTATGTTGAATGGAAACTGAATCTAATTATTAAAAATGAATTAGCTAATATTAACTTAAATAATGGTTTAATGAATTCTAGCTTAACAATTAAATTAATGCCTTATGAAATGGAAACACCATATTCAGACAGTTTAATTTTAGCTAAATATACAGCCTGGATTTTCAGTGCTAATAAAAAATATACTAAAAATTTCTTAAAAGATCCACTTGCTTTTATGAATATCATTGATAATAACTTACCATTAAATACTACTAAAGTTAAACATTCATCAGTAGGATTGAATAATGTTACTCTTAAAGGGATTAAACTGAATTATAATTTAATTAAACCTAATATTATCGCTCAAAAAGGTAATACAGTTGAATTAACTAAAGGATCTTGTCCACTTTACTTTATTCCTAGTAATCAAAATGGTCAATTAGATGAATGTCAATTTTCAATTCTCTCAAAAGTTGGAACTGTTAACATTAAAGTTAAATTATTTTTTGCCTAAATTTTTGATTTTTACCCCCTCTATTTTTTTTCAGTTCTTTAGCTTAAGGGTTAGAGTACAAACTTGATAAGTCTGTGATATAGGTTCGAATCCTATAAGAACTAAGTAATTTAAAATATCAGTTATAAGTAAACCTAAATCAGGTAAAATACCAAAATTTTCTTAATTACTGTTATTAGATCAAAAGGGATCAACTAAATTAAGAAAGTTCAAAGTTATTGAACACAAAAAATGCCACAATTAAACCCATTATATTTTCTAAACGTCTTATCCTTTGGATTTGTAATTTTTAGTATTCTTCTATATATTGCTTCTGTTTATATTTTACCACGATATACAGAATTATTTATTAGTAGATCAATCTTTACAGATCTTTAATAACCCCCAATAATAAGGTAAGGTTCAGTGGTCTGAAATTGAATTTGCAAAATTTGATAAATGAGTTCGACTCTCATCCTTATCTTGAGGAAAATAGCTTAAATGGTAGAGCACTTACCTTACAAGTAAGATTATAAGGGTTCAAATCCCTTTTTTCCTAAAATACTAATTTACGTATTTATTACAATTAATGGAAATAGTGAAGTCACACTAAGGGGAGGATTCTTATGTTGGTCTAAGAGATGAGTTGTAGCCTCATTAGGGTAACCTATCGTAGGTTCGATTCCTACCCTCCTCAATGCAAGTCAAAATTGTACACTTTTAGCTTAATGGTCAAAGTCTCAGTCTTCGAAATTGAATATATAGGTTCGAATCCTATAAAGTGTGCTAATTAAGTCTCCTAACAGAGTCAATCTAGAAAAGTCAAAAACAGGAAAACCCGAAAAAAGCCCTCTCGGGGGTTTTCCCTCGTTAGGGTAAATAGTAAGGTCAATTAAGTATACTGAGTTTCTCAAAGTATACCAATACTAAACTCTAATCACTGTACTACTAATAAAAAGGTCTAGCTCTAACAGTGTGTAATCAATAAACAGTAATTTGTGCAAAAAAGTTAATTATCCTTCTCTTACAAAAAAAAAAATAACTTCATTAATAATAACCAATTAAGCTGATTAGATTACAGTTCTATTAAGTCGGATCCTCCCATTTCCAAGTACGATAATCTTTTCTAATATAACAAAAAATATGCGTCCTTCCTGGTAGGCATACTTCAATAGAGTGAGACTATACTAATTGATGATTAATTATTACTTATTAATACTATATAAACATATGGTAACTTCTAGTCAATTTCTCAAACGTTAAAGCTCTGCTAGCAATTAGTTAATAAAAATCTATTTTCCCCTAAGCGCCGAGGGAAATCCTAACAGAACTACCGCATATTGGGGGCTCCTCCCTCCGAGACGAGCTTGGCATTTACTTAATGGTTATCTAAAAAAAATTACTTAAATTGACCAGCAATTGAAAGGGCTAATTTATTCCAGTGTATCTAATTGTCTTTCTAGTTAAACCTGCTTGAATAAACAGTGGGAATTTTGAGAAAAAAACCCTTGGAGAGGAGTACATTAATTAATGTTCACTTATTGTACTCTATATTTAAAGCTAAACTTGCTTCAGTTCATTATTATCCTTCTAATAAAATGGTAATATTCTTCATTTAGCCTGTCTTTTCTTATGCACTTCTATGTAATTTCCCTGACAGTGCCGAGGGAAAATTTTCTTTAATTTCATTCTGGGGAAATGTGTCTGAGTGGTTTAAAGAGCGATATTTGAGCTATTGTGAGTATTCATCGTAGGTTCGAATCCTGCCATTTCCGTATAATCTGACTACAGTAATCTAATCAGATTCTAATAAGTTTCTTTTTGTCAGAATTTAATACCTAACTGTAGAGGTAATGTTTAACTATTATTTAATTATTATGATCCAAGCTGCAAAATATATTGGTGCTGGTTTAGCAACAATTGGTGTAAGTGGTGCAGGTGTTGGTATTGGATTAATTTTCAGTAACTTAATTACTGGTACATCAAGAAATCCATCAGTAAGACCTCACTTATTCTCAATGGCTATTTTAGGATTCGCTTTAACAGAAGCAACAGGTTTATTCTGTTTAATGTTAGCCTTCTTAATTATTTATGCTGCCTAAGTTTCAAACACTAAAGGTAACATTATTTTCATTTAAGAAGTTCGTCCCGCAGGGAGGAACCCCGGCGGAGCGGTAGTTCTTTAATAAGTAAACCCCCTCCACTGGAATATTTTACTTTCTAAAAAATAAGTAACAGATATAAGCCTTCAAATAGGTCAATTCAATCTTGTAATCAAAGGATCTAAAAATAATCTCCAACATTTTAATAAAAAGGAAGTGCTCTAATAAGGGAAGAAAACTCATCAGAGCAAATACTTTCAAAGGGATTTTTGTATTAAGATTGCTAAAGAGACCTGGGTTTTTCTTTGAGTTGAAAATATTTGAATTATAGTAAGTTATCATTAATTATAGTAGTTTATATTAGTTTGTCTACAATTTATTTTTGCATTAATTTCCCCTAACCGGGAAAAACAGCACCGCTTTAATTGACTTTTAGTTAATCTGACTCTATTATCTTTAATCATTACTTATCGTAGATGTATGGAATAATCATCCAGTACAAGTTCGTCCCCCAGGAAGGAACACCTGCTACGTAATAGTTCTTAGACCTTATTCTTAATTGATTCAATAATGTAATCAATTATTTTTTATTAATTGTAAGGGAAGTATTCAGAGCAGAGATGGTTATAATCTAAATATTGTATACGATTAGCTGCTCACTTGTTTATGTATTCTCAAAAAAAACAAAAAAATAGGGGATTTAATTCAATTGGTTAGAATCTTGTGTTTGCACCACAAAAATCTGGTTTCGAATACCAGAATCTCCATTAACTCTGGTGATTCCTTCTCAACTAGACGAATCTCCATTTAACAGGGTTATTTATACTGATATAAAAAATAGTTTATATTAGGTTTAATAGTTTAACTGAATTTGAACATCATTCATTGTTAACTTTCACAATGAGTGTCTCAAATGGAAAGTTTGGAATCCTTGCTATACAGGATTTATACTCAATAATTCAATAGGAATTAATTAAAGAGAATTAGATAAATCTATGTGTTAATTATATATAAATCAAATTCCTTAGGTAAAATACTAATTATTGATAAAATAGTAATTTCAGTGTTTAACATAATCCATCTTATTAACTATTAAACCCCCATCAGAGTTTGCTTTTAATAAATATTTGGGAATATCTATGTTAACTTATGGTTCTGTTCATTTTTATTAACCAAAATGAGTTCAAAACCCTTTAAATTGGTATATTTCTGTTTACTCAAATAGAAGGTAATCTCGACATAGTGGGGCTATATTGGATTAACTGATTCATTAAAAAAAAATAAAATTTACTTAACTTAATGTTCACTAATGGCTCTATTGTCTAATGGCTAAGACCTAACATCTTCATTGTTAATATCTTGGTTCGAATCCAAGTAGGGCTACTAAAATCTTCAATTTAATTACTCATTCTAAACCTTATGCAAATCAAATGTAATGGTTTTACCTTAATCATTTACCAATAAAATTAAAGAGGTTTAGTATAAAAATAGATTTTCATCTTTATTGAAAGATTATTATTTTTGACACACTAGAGACCCTTATCACATTAGGGTAATTGGTTTATATAACTTATTATCATCACTTCAGGCATATTCTAAATAATTAACTTTAACTACAAAAAAGCCCTCGTTAGGAGAAAAATAGGTAGTAAAAAACTAATCAAAACTAATTTCCCCGGCAGTAGCGAGGTAAACCCAGCAGAGCTCCCGCAGAGCGGGTGGCTCCTCACTTCGTGACGAGCTTGGCTTTACTATTCCCATTAAAGAAAAAACAAATCCTGTCTAAAGAAGATTAAGTTGAATTAGAGATTACAATAAATAATGTTTACTTAATATCAATTATTTTAACAATTCTTCAAAGGTTTAATTGCTCTATTTTTTAATGAATTTAACCTTAATAGGTATTTTTATATACCCTAGAGCTCCAGTAGAGTGGTTCCTCCCTCCCGGACCAGCTGGGATTTTTTTCATTTTTTAAATTTTGGATTAGTAATTATTAACCTTCACTTCTTGTTATATTTAAATTTATTAATGTCTTAATTAGCTCAATAATGTAATGTTGGATTCTACCATATTGGAAGAATAACACCCTTTTTGGAGTTTTCATTCATTATTCAAAATTAGATTTACTAGTTATTATATTTTTTATTAGTTCTATTTTAAAAAGGTAATTAATTTGGTTCGACTCCAATTAGAGCTACTTAAATATTTACTTTCACTATAGGTAGATATTATTTTTCTTAATTTATTCACTATGCTTTTTATTAATCATATTCTTAATGATGCCCCTTCAAGTTGGGGACTTTATTTCCAAGATGGTGCTTCACCAAGTTATGTTGGAATTACTCATCTTAATGATTATCTAATGTTCTACTTAACTTTCATTTTTATTGGGGTTATGTATGGTATTATTAAAACAACTTACCAATATAATAGTACTAATTATCCTATTTCAAATAAATACGCAACACATGGTTCAATTGTCGAATTCGTCTGGACTTTAATTCCTGCCTTAGTGCTAATTTTAGTAGCTCTACCATCATTCAAATTATTATATTTATTAGATGAAGTACAAAAACCTAGTATGACAGTAAAATGTCTAGCTAGACAATGGTATTGGTCTTATGAATTAAATGACTTTGTAACCGATGAAAACGAAGCTATTTCCTTTGATAGTTATATGGTACCTGAAGAAGACTTAGAAGAAGGTAGTTTACGACAATTAGAAGTCGATAATCGATTAGTATTACCAATTGATACTAACATTAGATTAATTTTATCTAGTGGTGACGTAATTCATAGTTGGGCTGTACCATCATTAGGTATTAAATGTGACTGTATTCCAGGCCGATTAAATCAAGTTTCATTAAAAATCGACCGAGAAGGTGTATTCTATGGTCAATGTTCTGAACTTTGTGGTGTATTACACGCATCAATGCCTATTGTAGTCCAAGGAGTATCTCTAGAAGACTTCTTAGCTTGGCTTGAAGAAAACTCATAAAATCTAACCCCCTCATAG